GATAGAAATAAAACAATAGATATATAACTTTACTTGTATATCTATAATCTAGCCTTGTATAATGTATAATATCTTTATATGTTGAATTGAAGAGAAAGACTAAAAAATATACAAAAGTATATAATAGTATTTATATTTTTATATTAAAAAGAAGTTCTCATTTCCATATTCCATCAATGTTAAAAAAAAATTACTACATCAAATTTTTTTAAAATATCAAATATTCTTATGGGCAAGAAGAGGATGGCTTGGCACCTGTATATTAGGGACGTGAAAAACGAAAAGCCGTTTCTTTAAAAAGCGGATCTCCCAAGGGAAACCCAAAATAAAATAAAACTTGCAAATGGAAACATCCTGGCGCAAGGTAAAAAAATCAACAGAGAAACCGAGAGTAGTGGAGAGCGAAATCGGTAATGCTTAACTGAGTACAAAGTTAAGATAGCAACTAAACTTTTGGAAAGAAGTGTCAAAGAAGGTGATAACCCTGTAAGATGCTATCTGTAAATCTAACTAAAAAATAGTAAACTAAGCTAGAATATGGGGGGACCACCCTCCTAAGCTAAAAAAACAGAGTGACCGATAGTGAACAAGTACTGTGAAGGAAAGCTGAAAAGAAGGTATTTAATACCTAGTGAAATAGATCCTGAAACTTCTTGCCTACAAGCAGTCGAAGCTTTTTTCTTTTTATTTAAAAAAACAAAGAAGTGACGGCTTACCTTTTGCATAATGGGTCAGCGAGTCCATGGCCATAGCGTGACTAGCTTAAGCTACTAAGCGTAGGCGTTTTTAATTTTATAGCAAATTATAGCATTTAAGAGAAATTAAACTAAGGTCTATCTTGGCTACACAAGCCAAGAGAAAGTGACCGAGTGGACTATGGTGGCTGATTGTAAATCAGCTTAGTAAAAACTACAGCGTAGGTTCGAATCCTGCCTTTCTCAACCCTTACACGGAATACTAAAAAAGTTAATTGGTATTAAAGTGTATAGAGTATAAAGAACAAAAAAACGAATATTAAATAAAAAAACAAGAAGTTATAGGGTCTTTGTAGCTGAGAGGTTTAGCGTTGTCCTGTGGAGACAAAGACGTTGGTTCAATTCCTACCAGGGACCGTTTTCCTAGTATATAACCTTTCGTTCAGTACTTATTAGGCTTCTAATAAAATTCTCTAAACTCTTTTTTTTATTTTTTTTTATTAACTTTTTTTTAATTTTTTATTTTCAATAAAAAACAAAGGGAAAAAAAGCAAAACAAAATAAGTAATTAATTAAATTACTAAAATTGAGTTTATAGCTCAAAAGGGTAGAGCGATTCGCTTACAACGAGACGGTTGTGGGTTCAAGTCCTGCTAAACTCAAGTAGTAAGTAGGTAAATCTTACTATAAAATGTCGTTCTTCGGTTCTCAGGAATACAGTTTAATCAAGTACTTGGATTATTAACCTTTTATACCCGTACTAACCCTATGGGTTAATAAAAGTTAGTGCTTACCGGTACAAAAAAACTTTTAAAACCGTACTTAAACCGACACAGGTGAACAAGATTAAATGATCTAAGGCCACGAGATAACCATGTGAAAGGAACTCGGCAAATTGCTTGCGTAACTTCGGGAGAAGCAAGACTCGATAGAGTAATATTATAATAGAGGGGGGCGACTAGTTAACAAAACTACAGAACTTTGCGAATTGAAAAAAAAATGTATAAAGTTTGACCACTGCCCAGTGCTGCTGATAAACTCTAGGTGGTGTTTAGCTGTCTAGATGGATACGCAGTAAACGGCGGTCTTAACTCTGAAGATCCTAAGGTAGCGAAATTCCTTGTCGCTTAATTGGCGTCCTGCATGAATGTGGTAACGATCCCCCTGCTGTCTCTCACATGGACTCGATGAAAATGCAATTTCCGTGCACATGCGGAAGACCTATAGAAGGACAGCGAGACCCCGTGCACCTTGACTATAAGCTGCTAACTTTGTTTTAAATAATTTGTGTAGACTAGGTGGGAGCTTTATAAAAAAAAAGCAACGTTGAAAGACCACTCTGATGACTTTAGAACAAAAACAAGGCAGTGCGGTAGTTTATCTGGGGCGGATGCCTTCTAAAAAGTAACGAGGGTGTGCTTAAGGTAACAATGTAAACACAGATACACAGGTCTATTTGTTGCTTGACTGCTCGATTTATCAATCAGGCAGAAACGAAAGTTGGTCTGAGTGACCCTGAGGGTTGGTGTGGAACTCCCTCAGATCATCAAATAAAAGGTACGCCGGGGATAACAGGCTAGTGTACTCCTAGAGTTCCTATCGACGAGTACGTTCGGCACCTCGATGTCGACTCAAAATTTCCAGGCGCTGCATCAAGTGCCAAAGGTTGTACTGTTCGTACATTAATAATTTTACGTGAGTTGGGTTCAATACGTTGTGAAACAGTATGGATATTCTCTTCTATAGGTGTTTTTAGACTGAGAGAAACTTCTATGTGTACGAAAGGATAATTAGAAGCCCACCTCTGGTGTTAGGGCTGTTTTTAATCTTAAGTGTTTTTTATTTTTAAATAAAAAATACATCAAGTGTAAAAAAGCAGCGCCCTGCAGCCAAGTGGGAAGTATTAATTGCTGAAAGCATATAAGCAAGAAAACTTTCTTAAAACAAGTCTTAAATCTTATTTTTGGTTTAAAATCGCTCAACGCTAGAGCGTAAATAGGTTTTTAGGTGTACGCTAGGCGACTAGTTTAGCTTGAAAATACTAATTATATTTTAATTTTAGAGAAAAACACAAATATAAAATCGCATATAAGAAATAAAACCAACCGATCCTATTCGATTTAGTGGCTTCTTATAAATAGTGTACTGTTCTATAGATGGGATAATATTTAGCGGTTTGAAAAAAATAGCGATAAAGAGCAAAGGTTAAGCTCGTCGGGCTCATGCCCCGAAGGTTATAGGTTCGAATCCTATTATCGCACTATGCATCAACTTCTATTTTTTTGAAGTCTCGTATTATTTATTATTGGAGCTATGGGAACATTTTTAAATCGCAGGCATTTCTTTATAATTTTACTATGTATAGAATTAATGCTATTAGCTGTGAACATTCAATTTTTTACAGCATCTGCATTACTTGATGATATAAATGGTCAGTTTTTTGCATTATGAGTTTTAACTGCAGCTGCAGCAGAGACTTCTATAGGATTAGCGTTATGCGTTATATATACTAGATTAAGATCTACCTTAGATGTAGAATTTATAAATTTACTTAAAGGTTAGTTGAATAAATAGAAGGTAGTCTATTAGTTAAAATAAAGATAAACAAACAAATAGAAACTAATTTATCTGTTTTTTTATTTTATTTTTTTTTTAAGTTATTAAAAAAGATAAAATAAAAGCTTATAGCTTACTTAAAGCCTTAGATTAAGATAGTAGGTAACTAGTACTAGATAATAAACAAATAAATCCTAAGGTAATTAGCTAGTAGGTTTAAACTTATGGCTGAGCATATCAATAAGCCGTACCTTTTAATTATGTTATATAATGCTTTAGAATCATAATTTGTTAAATTTTGAGAAAGAAACCAAACAGGTTTAAGGTAGCCAAAACGTTCTGTACTTCAGTGAAGCAAGACTTTAAAGCCTTGTGGAGAAATCAGAATTGAGTATGCTGACATGAGTAATATAAAATGGTTTAAAACCATGGCCGTAAGTTCTAGGATTTCCGCGCACTCAGACGAACGCGAGAGTTAATCGGGCCTAAAGCATTTTACTTTTTTTTATTTAAAAAAAATATGCGATGGGTATTAAATTTTTATTTGATAAACTATAGAATTAGAAAAGCGACACAAAAAAATCTAGGCAAAAAAAAAAGCCTAATCATTAAAAAAGTTTTGGTCATGGAACCCGAAATTCAGTGATCTAACCATGAGCAAGTTGAAGGAGCTGTAAAAGGTTTCTGGAGGACCTAAGCCGTTCCTGTGGCAATAGGATGGTGTGACTTGTGGTTAGGAGTGAAAGGCTAATCAAACTAGATTATAGCTGGTTTTTGGCGAAAAGGATTTATGTCCTGCGTATAGAATGTGGTTTAAGCGTTAGGGCTATTCATGACTTTTGCCAAAGGCAATATTTATTTATGAAAACTGTTAATACTTAAACACTCTCCTATATAGTTAGACTTTGAGCTATAAGGTCCAAAGTCGAAAGGGAAACAGCCCAGCTCTATAGCTAAGGTCTCAAAGCACAAACTAATTGGAATATTCGGTATAAGCGCCTTGACAATCAGGATTTTGGCTTGGAAGCAGCCACTTTTTAAAGATAGCGTAGTAGCTCACTGATAGAGCGCTTATGCGATAAATATAAACGAGGCTAAAGTTTGTCACCGATGCTTAGATTAAACATAACTGTTTGGCTTTTTTATTTTAAATAAAAAATAATAAAAATTAGGTTTTATTCGATCTACTACATTTAGTGCATGGCTGAATTAAATCCGTAGCGTCTAGCTGTATACTATAACGGATACATCCTTTTCTCTAAGTTGTATTTCTTAAAGATAAAGAAGAAGTCAAGCCATCATGCTGATTGTATTGTGGGCTATAGGTGTGTTACTATTAGAGAAACAAAAAGTAGCTAATGTAAAACTTACGCAAATCTTTTAAATACTCTTTTAGCGGATAGTTCTCTGCAACTCGAGAACTTGAAGAAGGAATCGCCAGTAATCGCGAATCAGCATCGTCGCGGTGAATGTACTAGCTAAGGTGGACAGCTCGCTCGTCACGGTCCGAAAATTACTTGGAGGCAAAGACTACTTTTTAAATTCATACGCTATTAACTCTATAAAACATACATGTTTTATTTTTAGTGTAAAGTCTTTAAAAAATTTTAAAACCTTTCGGTAATGATTGGATTGAAGTCGAAACAGGTTTTTGTTCGGGAACGAGCAGAAGATAAGATATTTCTTTATATTATATAACAAAGTAATATAGTAACCTTCCCCCACTTAACAACAGGTTTATTCTTTACCTCTAAATATCCTATTAACTATTAACTATTAACTATATCCTACTAACTATATCCTACTAACTATATCCTACTAACTATATCCTACTAACTATATCCTACTAACTATATCCTACTAACTACTAACTATTAACTATTAACTATTAACTATTACTTAAGTTTACTTTTTAAAATTATAGTTAATTAACAAAAGGTTATTTATAGTAACTTTATTATGCATATAATGTACTTATTTTTTTCTTTATAACTAGTTATATATCAACTCATTTAATATATTAATTTTTTAAACTTTTTAATTTTTTAAACTTTTTAATTTTTTATCTTTATCTTTATAAAATTGACTATTAGAATAACTTGTTTTTGTATTGTATCTTATTTTTTGTATTGTATCTTACAAACCTTATTTAATTAAGTTATATATATATATAGTGCTTTTTTTTTAAGCTAAAGGCATGTTAATTTTAAATTATAATTATAGTAGATTTGTATTTATTTATATTTATATATATTTATTTTTTTTTCTTTTTTTTTTTAAGATTTTTTGTTTCTTTAATAAGCATAGTAGGACTTGAACCTACAACCTTTAGATTATCGATCTAACGCTCTAACCTATTGAGCTATACGCTTAGGTTTTTATTAATAAAAACAAAAAGTTTAATAAACTAATTTCTCTTTATTCTTATATAAAATGTTAAAATATTGTTAATACACTTTAAAAACTAACCATAAGATAGAATAATCTATTTTGCTTTTTAAATAAAAACAAAGTAGTTTGATTGCTTTTAGACTATAAACTAAATATTAAATAGTAGTTAGCTTGTTACTTTCAGGTAACACTAGATTAGCTTCTAGCCAAGCAATTGATGGAGTAAGTACAAGCAAGTAAAAGAAGAATCAGCACGTAGCTAATTGCCCAATTAATACATACGGATCTTCCACATGACATGCACCTATTCAAGTTAATATAAAACAATCAGCTATAAATGTCCAGAAGAATAAATTATGTAATGGTCTAAACATTGGGCTTCTAACTGTCGGTTTATGTATGTATGGTAAACTAAATAAACTAATAAATACTAAAGCTATAGCTAATATACCTAAACCTTTGCTAGGTATACTTCTTAAAATGCTATAAACTCACAGGAAGTATCACTCGGGCACTATGGATTCTGGGGTTGAGTAGGGGTTAGCAGGTACTTGATTATCTGGATGAGATAGGTAGTTTGGTGCAAACCATATGAGTATTGCTCCAAAAAAAGCAAAGGCTATAAGTGATACTAGATCTTTACTTGTATAGTATGGGTAAAAGTCTATTTTATCCGCTTCTGCATTTATACCTAATGGGTTAGTTGATCCATATTGATGTAAAGCTGCTAAGTGAACTATAGATAATGCAGCTAGTATAAATGGTAATAAATAATGTAAACTATAAAAGCGATTTAATGTAGGATTATCTACACTAAATCCTCCTCAAAGCCATGTTACTATAGACTGTCCCACGACTGGAATAGCTGAAGCTAAAGAAGTAATAACAGTAGCTCCTCATAGAGACATTTGGCCTCAAGGTAAAATATAACCTATAAATGCAGTTACAATTAAAAGTAAAAGAATTACTACACCTATTAATCAAACAAATTCTCTAGGTTGAGTATAACTAGAGTAATATAATCCTCTAAATATGTGAATATATACTATCATAAAGAAAAAACCTGCTCCATTAGCATGTACGTAACGTAGTAGCCAACCAGAAGGTACATCTCTCATTATGTGTTGTATACTAGAAAAAGCTAAGTCAACATTAGCTGTGTAATGCATAGCTAAACAAACCCCAGTAACGATTTGTAAAACTAGACAAAGACCAGCTAAGCTTCCTCAGTTTCAATTATTATTTAAATTTGAAGGAGTCCCATAACTCACTAAATGTTCATGGACTACATTAAGTAAAGGTTGTTTTCAGACTGAAGAACGTAAATGTTTCATAGGAAAGAGAGGGATTCGAACCCCCGACATTGTAAAAATGTGTTGGTTTTCAAAACCAAGACCTTAAGCCACTCAGCCATCTTTCCATTTATAACTTTTATGATTTTTATTTTAAATAAAAACCAATAAAGCCTAAGATTCAAAAAAGAATGATTCTAAAAATTATATATTTAGGTTATTCATTGTTAAACTTGATTTAAGTTTACTTAATTAACCTAAACTTTACCAGTTACTGCGGGAGTTGCACGTATAACTGGGAGTTGATGGAATGTATGGTGCGCTGGTGGACTAGGTAATACCCATTCCAGAGTTCAAGATTGTTTCCCTAAACGAGAATCTGTTGGAGAAACCCATGGATTTTCAGGGCAAACTGAAGATTGAGTGAAGGTTAAATATACGATATATAAGAAGTAAAGAGCAGATATAGCTGATAAGTAGCTTCCAAAAGAGGCTACTGCATTTCACCCTGCAAATGCATCTGGATAATCGTATATACGTCTAGGCATACCTGCTAGCCCTAAGAAGTGCATAGGGAAGAATGTTAAATTAACGGCTATGAAAAATAACCAAAAATGTGCTTGTCCATGGTGCTCTGGATATTGGCATCCTGTGATTTTACTTACTCAAAAATAAAATCCAGCAAACATTCCAAATAAAGCTCCCATTGAAAGAACATAATGGAAGTGAGCAATTACATAGTATGTATCATGTAAAGCTACATCAATTCCTGCATTAGCTAATACAATTCCTGTTAGTCCACCACAAGTGAATAAAAACAAGAATCCTATTGCAAATAGCATAGGTGTAGTAAACCATACGCTACCACCATATATGGTGGCTAATCAAGAAAAGATTTTTATACCTGTAGGTACTGCTATTATCATCGTTGCCGATGTAAAGTATGCTCTTGTATCCACGTCTAAGCCCACAGTAAACATGTGATGCGCTCATACAAAGAATCCTAGCACTGCGATAGCAGCCATCGCATTTACCATTCCAATATAGCCAAATACTGGTTTTTTACTGAAAAAACTAATTACATGGCTTACTATACCAAACGCTGGTATTATTAATACGTACACTTCGGGATGCTTTTTTTTTTGGACCATATCTTTAACCACGTAAATTTCCTAACTAGGTAAGTTTAATGGATGTAAGGTTTTTCCCACTTATTTTTGAAAACAAGTCAAGCCTTATATTGAGCGCTTCATACTGGTTGGTTATAAGCGCATAATTCACTTAAACGGTAATATGTGGGAACAAGATGGAGTCTTTTTCTTTTAGAAGTTCGACTAGCATATTCTTTAAAATAATTAATAAGTTGTAAGATCTGAACTTTGCTTTGTATACTTCATTTATAACACCCATTTTGCGATTTATCAAAGTAAATATAACCTCCAAACACGAGTTGAATAGGAATTATATCGCATTTGTATTTATTAGCAATGCTAAGTGTAAGTTGTGGATGACTGCCCTTGAAACTATAGCTTATAGAACCTTCTGCATCAAAAAAGCCAGCCGTTCACCCATTATCGTATGTTAATGGTTTTGGTGGTTTATATTGTACTCCAAGATTATGGCAAATTAATTCTAATTGTTTAATGCGAATAGAATTTCTTATATGTCCATTGATTTTATCTATAAGTGCTAGCATACCAGTGCGGTTATGCAGCCTATAACGGACTGAATTAGAACCTGATCTTTTTTTAACAGAACCACCTAATTTTTGTTTAACTTGTAAAAGAGCTAACTCATCTTCCAAACCTAATGTAATCTCACAACTAGTGTAACCTTTTTTATTAATAAGTAAAGAACCATCTCCATCTATAAGGCCAGCAAGCCATTGGTTGAAGCTTACCTTTGTTTTTTTGTTTAAGATATTTAATGTGGTTAGTGGGCGTACGGTCTCTGAGGTTGCTACTAGCTTTTTTTTTAAAAATAAAGCGTTGGTTACCTGCTGATTATCTAATAGTTGACCAATTTTTACTAAAACGGGGCTTTTAAAGTCGCTTATGTTAATAGTATGTCCAACTAGTGGCTCAGATTTCCAGCTTACAGCCCACTTCGATTGCCATATTGCTATGGTAACGGGCCATCCTAAATTTAAAAATAGACTGTTTTTTAAAAATAGAGCATTATGTCAACACATAAAAGTGTGTTGACTATTTTGACCAAAGAACCCATTTCTTCAATCTTTAAACTTAATAGTTTAATTGGATTTTTTTTTGTTTTTAAATAAAAAAACCACAATTAACTAGACTTCATTCATTTAAAGATGTCCAAGGTTTATAATCATAAACCTAGGATTAACGATATAAGATCGGAAGAAACCGACTGTACATTAAGCAGTAAAATACCTGAATATTTAAACCACCCACCAGTGAACCAGTCTGTAGCGACCCCATTGTAAGGAACCGACGGTCTTGAGATAATATAAGAAGCCATAACCTTTTTGACCGTTTTCACTAGCATAGCCAGACTTGAATTTAAAAAGTTACAATTCAATAAGTTAAACTGCAAACAATTATAACTATTTTATTTATTTTATAAAAAATAAAAAAAACCAAAAGCAAATTGATCAGTCAGCTAACAATTCTGACTAGGAAGATGGTACATTATAAAAATGTTTATCTATAAAGGTCTTATATGAAATATAATAGCATCTGCCTTTTATAGATTAGTTAAGCTCCTTGCGGAGACACCATTTCCTGTTTTCCTGATTTTTATTTTTTTTTGCTTACTAATATATATATATATTATTATTTTTTAAAGTTTTATTATTAGATAGTTTCTAAATAATTCATCAATCTTTATAAAAGAGAATTAATATTTGTTTTTTTTTAAATAAAAAAAAAGCTAACAAAAGATAAGCAAAATAAAAGGTGTTAAGAAAAGATGCTGGTATAGTATAGGATCTCCACCACCTGCAGGGATGAAGAAACTAGTATTGAAATTACGATCTGTTAAAAGCATAGTTAGTCCTGCAGCAAATACAGGTAACGATACTAACAGTAGAATAGTAGTAAATATCATAGCCCATACAAAAAGAGGCATTTGTGACAGAGACATACCTTGTGCTCTGAAATTAAATATGGTAACTAAGAAATTTATAGAGCCCAATATTGAACTAGCACCTGCTATGTGTAAGCTAAGTATAGCTAAATCAACAGAAGGTCCAGAATGGCTGATAAGACTACTTAACGGAGGATATGCTGTCCATCCTATTCCTGCGCCTTGTTCAACCAGTGTAGATAGTATTAATAACATTAATGAAGTAGGTAATAATCAGAAACTAATGTTGTTAAGTCTAGGGAATGCCATATCGGGTGCTCCTATTAGTACCGGTACTAATCAATTACCGAAGCCCCCCATTAAAGCAGGCATTACAACGAAAAATAACATTAGTAGACCATGCCCTGTTATTAATACTGCATATGTTTGACCGTTTCCATTTAATACTTGAGGTCCTGGTGCACTTAATTCCATACGGATTAGCACAGACATAGTTGTCGCAATTATAGCACACCAAACTGCAAATATTAAATACATGAAACCAATGTCTTTAGCATTAGTGGAACAAATTCAACGTGTATATAAGTGACTTCATTTAGAAGACATATAATTCTCTTTTTTTGTTCTTTTCTTTTGCTTTTTTTTTAATAAAAAAAAGTTAATAAAAAAAAGGCAAATATACACAAATAAAAAGATCTTTAGATTTAAAAATTCTCTATTCTTTTGTGCTTTTCAGTGAGTTTCATTTAAGTTAACATAACCTAAAATACTTAACTTAATTATCTGGGTTACCCAAAAGCAAAGAGTAATTTATTACGCTAACGTTTTTCTATATGTACTTTTTATGTTTATAGATTAAAACAACAAGGGTTTTTTTAAAAATAAAAAAATATAAACCCTATTCTGTCTTAAACTTTAATCTTATAATCAATTATTATTAGGTTTAATAAAAGATTGATTAGAATAATTTTAAAACAAATCAGCTGATTTGCCAGTAACATATTCTAAATTTTCAATAAAATTTACTGTATTTGTATATAACTGACACTTATACAACATTTCTATATGTTGTAACACATATAGATTACTAACCTTGGTAATATTCCCATGTAAAAAATAATATAATAGCATTTTATCATTTGTAGCCATAATAAGCAAACCATCCGGTTTTATATCCCCTATAAACAATGTATTAGTAATTAGAGCTAAAGCTCGCTTGTTTTTTATAGAATATAAAAATAAAATTATTAGTTTTGTATTTTATTTTGTTTAGCTAATCCTTCGAGTAAACCAACGATTTTACATTGATCTTCGTAGTTAGGCAGAGGTCCTTGTTTGTTTGTTGTTTTTACTAATAAGTCATTAAAAATATTAAAATTTAAATACTCTCTTATATTTGTGTTACTTTTGTGTTACTATAGTTAAACTTTGACATATAAATTTAATAGGAATCGAACTTACAGTTTCTTTCTTTTGCTTTTTTTTCTAGAACTTTATTGTTTACTCCAAGTGATTATCTATAATCGTTTGTAAGGCTATAGAAATGCTGATATAAGACTTTAAATAAAGTTTAGGTACTCTAGTACCTAAATCCCTAAAAAACTATAATATCAGCGTTTAAAGGGCCCTACATGGCATGTTAGATGATAATGTTAGTTAACGTTAGATTTAAGAAAAATTAATAGGAATTGAACCTATTAGTTTTATAGATTTAAGAAAAATCTATAAAACCCTAACCCTAGAAATTTTAAAGTTAAGAACCTTTATACTTAAAAACCTTTATACTTAAAGGTTATAATATCTTAATTTAAAAATGGTTCTGTTTAGTTAAGCCTTAATCTACTTAAATAATAATAAATTAATAGTTAGTTTATTATTTTGTTTAATAATCAAAAAAAGCAAAACAAATAAAAGATTAAAAAGTATTAATATTTAATAGGTTAGTCGGAAAAAACAGGATTCGAACCTGTGAGGGAGTTTTAAAACTCCCTAAAGATTTAGCAAACCTACGCTTTAAGCCACTCAGCCATTTTTCCTTTGTTGTTTTTATTTTTTTAAAATGAAAGCATAGTAGGATTTGAACCCACGCGCTATGACTTAGAAGATCATTGCTCTACCACTGAGCTATATGCTCAAGCTTAAAAATTTAACTAAAAAATAATAAAAAAATAAAGAAAGATAGTTTCTTTTTTGTTTTTATTATTTTAAATAAATATAAAAAATAATTTAAATCTAACAAATATAAGCATAAATATATATAAACGTAACTAGTTAGCCTGCCCTTGTTTTCACAAATCAGCTTTAGTTTCATCTAATAAAATATCTAATAAAGACATTGAATCTATACTTAAAGAAGCAGGTCTTACAGATTGAAGATTTCCCCATACATATATTAGTCCATATATTGCTATTCATACAATATCAACAAAATGTCAATATAGTACGGCTAACTGGAGAGCTATAGAATGTTCACGGGTAGTAGTATTAAGTTGTAAGAAACATACAGTTAAAAACAAGAACCCTACAATTACGTGAAATCCATGGAATCCAGTAGCTAGGAAGAAATTACAACCATAAACAGAATCAGACATGGTAAAGCAAGCATCGTTGTATTCTAAATATTGATAGAAAGTGAACAAGACGCCTAGTATAATGGTTAATCCTAAATATATACGGCACTGTTTAATAGATTGATTTACTTGGATAGCATATTGGCTAAGGTTAGCAGTAAAATAAGAAGTTGCAAGTAATGCACTGTTTAACGCAGGTCGACGGGTCCAATCCACAGGAACTATTCCTTCTGGTGGTCATGTTTGACTTATCTGAACAGTAGGCATTAAAGCAGCATGTAAAAAAGCCCATAATAAACCAAAAAAGAACATAGCTTCAGTTACAATAAACATCATCATACCGAGCTGTAGTCCTGATTGAACTTTAACAGTATGATGATCTAGTAAAGATTCACGAGAGATGTCTCTCCATCATACATACATCATATATAAAACACTAGAAATTCCAAGTCCAAGGATATATTTAGATTCTACATAACCATGGAAACTTAATACAAGACCTAAAGCCATTACAAAAACTGACACGCTCATACAAATTGGTCAAGGACTAGGGTCTACTAAATGAAAAGGATGAGTCTTACGATGAGAGACTGCGGTTGTTGAATATTTTTTTTCTTTAAAAAGCATTTGATTTTCTTTTTTTGTTTTTTATTTTGCTTTTTTTTTTTAAAAGTTAATAAAAAAATAACATACACAAGATATAAAGGAAAATGGTTTAACACGTTGCACAGGACTTGAACCCGTAACCTTTAAATCCGTAGTCTAAAGCTCTATCCGATTAAGCTAGCAACGTTTTCTATTATCTTTATTTTTAAAGATAAAAAAAGAAACCTATTATATCACTCTTATAGCTTTAAGGTTTATACTTTTTATAATAATATGCTATCTTTTAATAAACTAGAGACTTATGGCTTTATTTAGCTCTAAATTAAATTAACCTTTAAAGTACTATATTGCTACAATAAAATATATAAAGTGAATTTATAGTTGCTTACTGTTTTATAGTTAATTTTTGTTTTTTATTTTCAATAAAAAATAAAAAAAAATAACACAGACGCAGCAGGACTCGAACCCGCAACTGTTGGATTTGAAATCCAAAATTCTACCTACTGAACTATACGTCTATAAAAACTAATTTGACAGACGTAGCAAGAATCGAACTCACGACTTTTAAATTTGGAATTTAACATTCTGCCACTGAACTATACGTCTATATGGTTTATTTATTTATTTTTTATTAAATAAAAAGCATTTCTAGTAGATTTTTTATGCGCGTACTTAACCGTTATCTCTTACTCGAATCGAACGAGCCTTTTAACCGTGAAAGGGTTATGTCCTAACCGATAGACGAAAGAGACTGATGATTGATCTGGAAAAGAAGGATTCGAACCTACGAATGGCAGAACCAAAATCTGCTGCCTTGCCACTTGGCTATTTTCCAAGAGCGAAAGAGAGAATTGAACTCTCAACAAGCGGATTATGATTCCGATGCTCTACCATTGAGCTATTTCGCCTAAGAAAAGTACATAATTACCTGAGTATAGGTTCTTTTTTTTGTTTTTTTTTAAGAAAAAAAAAAAGATTAATAGTTATTAATCTAGCTCAAGCAGACGATTAGGTTGTGCAAAGTCTGAGGTTACATGCTCTTTAAGCTCATATCGTCAGGCTCATTGTATACCGACTACTCGAACAGTCAGGGCTGGATTATCTACATGATGATCAAAACTATATATAAGAGTTAACGAAGGTAATGCTATCAGCATTACGATCAGACTAGGTAAAATAGCTCATATAAGTTCTAAGTTTGTATGGTGATTAAATTTTTGAGCTACTGGTTGCTTACTCCAGTGAAAATTCCAACAAACACGAGCACCTACATAAACAACTAAGGTAAAAATAGCAATGAGAAAAAACATTAGATCATGGTGAAGATCTATAATTGCTTCCATAGTACTAGTAGCTGGGTCTTGAAATCCAGTTTGCCACTCAACTGGAGCATCCGCATAAGTTTTTACATAAAATAAATATTGCATATATGTTGTATTTATAGGTTTTTTGTTTTTTAGTTCTTGTTTTTTCTTTTGCTTTTTTCCTTTTGTTTTTTATTGAAAATAAAAAATTAAAAAAACAAAAAAACCTAAATTCTTTTAGATCTTTGGACTATGTGGATTATAAGATTGTATTTTTTTAGTAATTTTTAAGAAATCTCTATTTTGTTGGGAAAAACTATCAAATGTAGGTACATTCTTAGCTTTTACTAACGTTAATATTACGGCACCTATCATTGCAACTAATAGTAAAATACTAGCTAAAATAAGTAAATCAACATAAACTGTGTAAAATACTCATCCAAACTGAGCAGCATTTGTTTTTTGATATGCTAAATCTGTCCATGGTTTTTGGTCATCTATTGTATGAAGATCTATAGGCCATCAAATTGAAGTATATGGTTGATAGATTAACATAAATATACATGGTAAAGCTATTCAAAAAAATATACCTGCTATAGCTCAAGTTCCTCTTTGATAAGCTACTATTTCCGCTACTGGAATATCTAAAAGCATTACTACAAACAGAAACATCACTGCTAAAGCACCAACGTAAACTAAAAGTTGCATTAAAGCAAAGAACTCCATTCCTAATAAAAATAAAAATGCAGAAGCATGGAAAAACACTAAAACCAAATAAAAAACTGAATGTACTGGGTTTTTAGACTGAGTTACCATGACAGCACAAAGCCAAGCTCCTATTGAAAAAGCATAAAGCCAAGGTGAACTAGATACAATTATTTCATTGTTTCATCAGTTGTTAATATGCATGTTGTAGGGTTTTTATTTTTAATTAATTTTCTTTCCCTTTGTTTTTTATTAAAAATAAAAAATTTAAAAAAAAGCAAAAGAAAAAAGCAAAAGAAACAAAAACCTATTTTTTTCCCTTTGTTTTTATTGAAAATAAAAAATTTAAAACGTTTTTATTATTTATTTTTTATTATTTATTATTATTATTTTATATTTTATATTTTAAGTACAAAAACTTAGATAAGGCAAATCAGAATAGTAGGATTTGAACCCACGGCTTCCCGCTCCCAAAGCGATTGCGCTACCAGACTGCGCTATATTCTGAGTTTGCCATAAGTTAGAATTGAACTAGCGACACAAGGATTTTCAGTCCTCTGCTCTACCACTGAGCTATTATGGCTATTTGCCCTTATTAATTTAGTATATATATAATAAACTTTAAGATATTTATTTTCTGGAGAAGACAGGGTTCGAACCCGCGACCCTATGCGTGCAAAGCATATGCTCTACCAACTGAGCTACATCCCCTAATTTATAAATATAAAGATTTTAAAGTTCATTAGAATCCAAGTAAATAATAGTAATTTAGAGATATACTGAAGGGCTATTGAGTTTAGTAGGATTTGAACCTACGACCCTTGAGTTAAAAGCTCATTGCTCTACCAACTGAGCTATAAACTCCTAAATCTTTAATTTGTTTTTAACCACTTTGTGATTAAATAAAAATTATGTTTAAAGCCCTCGCACATCAGTTAATTGTTGTCATAATAATGAACTTACTTCTAAAGAATCTAAAACAAGACCAGGTTTTATTCCCAACCATATAGAAATTATCACTAAAGGAATTAGCGTGAATACTTCTCGGCGACAAAGGTCACACATATTTGTTATTGAATAAGGTTTAGGGAGTCCATGCACTACTCTAGCATAAGCTCATAAACTATAAGCAGCACTTAATATCATACCAAAACATGCTATTATAGCAGTCCATGAATGATAAGCAAATAATCCAGTTAAACAAAGAAACTCCGCTATAAAACTAGGTCATAATGGTAGTCCCATATTACCTAGAGTAAAGAAGAAAAAGAATGTAGAAAATATAGGCATAGTATAACTAGCTCCACCTAAGTATTTTAATAGTTTAGTATGGTAACGATCATATAAGAAACCTACACATAAGAAAAGAGCAGGTGATATAATACCATGACTAAGCATAAAGAACATAGAAGCAGTATAACTTAAATCATTCAGACTAAATAAAGAAAGCATTACAAGACTCATATGAGCTACAGATGAATAAGCTATAATTTTCTTTAAATCAACTTGTCTTAAAGTTATAAGAGCAGTGTACATCAATGCAATAAGAGATAAAATAAAAATAAATTGACTATAATATTGGCAAGCCTCTGGCAGTAGAGGCAAGCATAAACGTAAAAACCCATATCCTCCAAGTTTTAATAAAACACCGGCCAAAATAACAGAGCCTGCTGTAGAAGCTTCTACATGAGCTTCCGGTAATCAAAGATGAAGAGGTACCATAGGAATTTTCACAGCAAAAGCAAACCAAAAACCTCATCATAAAACAAGTTGGCGATCATAACTTATATTGGCTTGATATAAGAGTTCTAAATTAGTTGTACCATATTGAGTATATATAAATAGCAAGCATGGTAAAAATAAGAGCGAACCAAATAAAGTATATAAAACAAGTTGGTAAGCAGCTTTAATTTTACGATCACGGCTTCCTGCAATGGCTATTAGTAAGAACATCGGAATTAATACACTTTCATAAAAAACATAAAAGGCTATTAAATCTAGTACAGACCATACGCATAAAAGCATTGACTCTAGTATTAGTAATATTACCATAAATTCTTGACTACAAAGCCAAAGCGTATTTCAGCTACATATTACACACATAGGGAACAACGCTGTAGTTAAAATTATCATCCATAAAGAAAACCCATCAATTCCAAAAGGACAGCTTAGCCAAATAGTCCCCTTTCAACTAACTTGTAAAGCAAATATTTGTTGAAAAGAAACAGCCGCAAGGTCAAAATGAGCTCAAAGCATAAGAGATAAAATAAAAGATATAAATGTAAATATAAGAGCACCTACGCGGTGAATAGAATGGGAAGCCTTTGGACTCAATCATATGATTAAAGCACCGGCTAAGGGACTTAAAATGGTTGCAGGTAAAAACAAATCAGGTCCTGCTATAAAAATAAGACTAAATAAACTAGCTAATATTATTATAAAAACCAAAGGCATATTAAAGCATATCTTTATTTATGTTTTTTTTTCTTTTTTATTTTTTATATTAAAAAAAAAAACGAATATAAATCTATTTTAATTTACAAGATACTAAACATATAGATAGATTAATCTCGCTTTTTTCGTTTTTTTAAAATATACATAAGCTAAAGTAGGTTAATTTGAACTAAGTCTTTGTACCTACTAGTTTCAATCTAAAGCTCCCTTAAATCACTCATAAAGAAACCCTATAACAAGTATAAAGAGAAATAAAGCCATTACTCAAAATCCTGTAACACCTAGCTCTAAAAAACTAAGAGCCCAAGGAAATAAATAGGCTACTTCTAAATCAAAAACTAAAAATAAAATGGCTACAAGATAAAACCTAATTTCAAAAGGCGATCGCGCTGCTCCAAAAGGGTCAAACCCACATTCATAAGCAGTGGCTTTTTGACTATCAATTAGTCTCGGAGCAACTCTTCAATTTAAAAAATATATTAAAAATGTAATAGCTGCGCTAATTACTAGATATATTAAAACACCTAAATATGAATGCACTTTCTCTACAACAACGTTATTAGTCAAAGCGTTGATTACTATTACAGGCTTTACTCCCTTTTTTTTTAATAAAAAAACAAACAACGAAATAAACGGTATGTCAAACCAATTTTTCCTTTTTTCACAAACTGAATTTTGGAATTCGGTACCACTTATTACTTTACAAATACCTGCTCTTGAAACTAACTTTTGATTCAATAGTTGAGGAATTAGCGTTTTAGCTGCTTTATGCTTAGCTGCGCTAAATCATTCAAAAAATCATAAGTTTGCAAGTGCATATACATCCGCTACTAGCAGTTTAAGAAAAAGCATTCTTCAATTCTGAAGCGGCTCTATATTAGATCGAATAGCAATTAGTTTAAGAAATACGTCTTCTTTTAGTTCCGTTACTAATAAGCAACCGGAGTCTAATAGAATTATATCATTTTGGCATTCTAACTTAGGTTCACAATACAAAATGATGTATGTTTGGATAAATGTTTTATTTTTCTTGCTAATTATAAGTAACTTTTTTGGATTATTTCCTTTTTTCGAAGCAATTACAGGTAAGACAGGCTTTACCATTGGTCTTTCGTTTGCTGTTTGATTTACTGTAACTTTTTGTGGAATTCAAAAACAAGGAGTTAAAATGATTAAATTATTCTTACCTAGTGGACCTCATTGGTTAATGTCACCTATTTTTGTTTTACTAGAATCTATATCTTACACCTTCCGTGCCCTTAGTTTAGGCGTTCGACTTTGAGCGAATGTACTTTCTGGCCATCAATTACTTCATTTATTTACAGGTATGGCCTTAGTTCCTGTTCTTTGCTTAAATTTTATTGTTGGCTTCCCTGTAACTATAGTAGTCACTAGCATACTTATTGCTTTAACTGGTTTAGAATGTATTGTCTGTATACTTCAAAGCGGAGTTTTTTGTATACTTACTAGTTTTTATTTAAACGAAGTATTACATACAAAAAATCAACTTGGCCCTAAAGCTTAATTGTCTTTTTCCCTTTGTTTTTTATTTTCAATAAAAAATTAAAAAAAAAAACAAAAAAAAGAAGTAAAAAACAAAGATAAAATTTATAATTTAAGCTAGTATTGCATATAAAAAATAAAAGTGAGGTTTTATTTATGAATATAATCTTTATTGTTATAGCTTTAGTTATGGCTTGAACTTCTTGTTCTGTAGAATGAATGGTCTCTTACGCTACTAGTATAGCGCAACTTAGCGTTTGAATTACTGCTTTTAGCTTAATAAGTTTTTGAAGTCTTTTTATTGATTTAAAAAATGATCTTTCGTTATCAACCAACAGTCAAGTTTCTTGGAGTTCGTTGATTAAATAATATTTCTTTATTATTCTTATTTTTTTTATTAAAAAAAAATAACCCTAATTACTTGTTTTATTATTGTTTTTATAAAAAAAACAATAATAAAACACTAACTTTTTGTAGTTCGAGGGTACAGCATGATTGGTTGGTGCAATGGCTTGTCACGCCAAAGGTTGCGGGTTCGATCCCCGTTACTCTCGATGTTAAAAAGTTACTTTAATTTTCTATAGCTCAATGGTAGAGCAGTTGGCTGTTAACCAAAAGGTTGTAGGTTCAAATCCTACTGGAGAAGTAAATAAGCTTTTATATTTTTTATTTTCTTAAGAAAATAAAAAAGGTATTATTAAATTCAAACTTAATAGATTATAAGTGGAATCGAACCACTATATTTAGGATTTGCAATCCTACGCCTAACCATTAGACTATATAATCATGTAGTTAATAATTTTTTAAATTTAAAAAAAAATTAAACTAGTAAACTTAGATATTGAGTCATAAGAACTAAAGGACTGCTATAAAATAAAGTAACACATAAAAAAGCTAAACTCAAGCAAAGTATGTAGGCCGATCAAGAATTTATTTCTCCAAAATAAGATCAATTTAAAGGTTTATCTACGTAAGCAATACGTATAAGTCTTAGGTAATATATACTACTAATTAAAGTACTTAGTAATGCAAAAGCTAAAATGACATACTGACTAGAATTAACAGCTGATCAGAAAATCATCCATTTCCCTAAAAAACCTGCGATTGGTGGAAGTCCTGCTAAACTTATCATAGCTATTACTAGAGCAGAAGCAAGCATGGGTTGAGTTTGAAAAACAACGCCAAAATCTCAAGTTCACTGAGGAGTACTTAGACGAGAGCTACGATAAAAAGGGCTCATAAGTAGTCCTCAAATAGTTAAACTAGTAACAAAATAAATAATCATATGGGTTCAAAGAGCAGCGTATGACTGATTTGTTCCGCATAGAGGCATTAAAAGAAAGCCTATGTTAGCTACAGAACTATAAGCAAGTAGTCGTTTCATGTTAACTTGCCCTAGAGCACCCAGAGCACCTAAAATTAAGCATAGTCCGCTAAACCCCATAAGAAGAGATGGATAACAAAAAGAGAAAATCACATGTCATTGTTGAACTCAAAATCCAAAAATAGCTCATTTAGGTAATGTTGAAATTAAAAGTGTAACACTAGATCACACTCCAGCATATACGTCTGCAGCTCATAAATGAAAAGGAGCTGCAGCTAGTTTCCAAAGTAAGGTCAAGCTAACTAGTCATACGCCTGTCTTAAATAGAAGATTTTCTTGTAAACATGTAGATTGATTTAATAGATCTGCTATATTATTACATTGAGTAACGCCTGCTGTAGAATAAATAAAGCATATTCCTAAAAGTAAGAAGCAAGAAGAAAAAGCACTCAATAGAAAATACTTCATACCTGCTTCAACACTATATAAAGATTTAGTATTTAAGCTACATAAAATAACGAAAGAAAAACTTTGTATTTCTAAGCTCAAGTAAAAGCTCATTAGATCAGTACTCATAAGAATAAAATGTTGCCCTAATAAAATTAAAGTTATAAAAATACCATATTCTATACAGTTAATAGATGCGTATTTTAACCAATTACTACTAAGTAATAAACACAGAGCGGCATATAGAAATAAAAAAACATCTAAAAATTGATTAAGTTGATTTGATAGAAAAAGACCACTAGCGTATAAAATGTCAAAAGGTTTACTATAAAACGTGAAAGCTGCTAAAAGACACCAAACAATACATCAGATTAAATGATGTTTCCCAATTAAACGTGGGCCGACTCCTGTTTGTGTCGAATTAACAATAGGTCTAATTAAAGTTAATTTTTCATTGTAAATTTGAGATTCAAAATATATAAAATAAATTAATAAAGAAAGAAGCCCCAATAGAGCTTGTAACTCTGGAGCCCAAAATGCAAAAATCAAACTTTCGCTGTGCATGTTGTAGGGTTTTTTACTTTTTATAAAATAAAAATAACCTAATCTTTGTTTTTTTTCTATAAGCCTAGTCAAAATAACAGTAAAGCGACAGATAAACTTCGAGCATCAAAGCTATTAAAGTTCAATACTAGCGCTATTAAACCAAATAATACACATATTTTGTAAACTAAAGCATAATCATGGACAGTTCCTGTATGTCAATGTCTAACTTGAGGCACTATTTGACTCCACATGGTTTTTGTTAAACCTGCAGGTCCAAGCCATTCAAGAACTCCTTTATCTATTAAACGTAGGGTACTCCCTCCAAAGTTGACAACTCTCTGAACAATTTGTTGATTAATAACCTCATCAAATTGTCAACGAGCTACGAAAAACACATATATATTGTTAAGTGTTTTTTGTATTGGTAATCACCAGCTATAACCAGCAGCTAATATAAATCCACTAGTTACAGATAATAAAGGTAGTCAAGCAACACTACTTGGTAAGAAGTGAGAGCTTATAGTTTCCGCTGTTCCAGGATTTCGAGCAATAGATCCATGCCAAAAGTCAGTACCTCAACCTATAAGCATATCAAATAAAAAATAGCCTACAAATAGACTACCTATACTTAAAATTAGCAGAGGAAATCACATTAAACTATCTATACCTATATGTATAGATTCTGATTTTCTACTATTGGTTTCACTTATAAAACTACAAAATAGTAGTCTGAAACTATAAAAACTCGTAAAGCAGGCAACAACCATTAATATTAAATAAGCTCAATAACCTACTGGGCTTTGACTATTAAAAGCTAGTTCTAATATACCGTCTTTTGAGTAAAATCCTGATAAAAAAGGCCATCCTGTTAAACTTAAAGAACCTATTAAAAAACAAGACCATACAAAAGGCATTCTAGACTGAGCAGAACCATGACGTCTGACATCCTGTACATCTGCCACAGCATGAATAATAACTCCTGCGCTTAAAAATAATAAAGCTTTAAAGCAAGCATGAGTCATAAGATGATATATTGCTAAGGCATAATCACTAAGCCCACAACTCACCATCATATAACCTAGTTGGCTACAAGTTGAGTAGGCTATTACTCTTTTCAAGTCATTTTGGAATAACCCACAAGTCGCTGCTACTAAACTGGTCATTCCTCCTACTAATACTAATAGAGTTCTACATCATGGACTACATTCTCAAAATATGCTAGTTCTTGCTATTAAGAATACTCCCGCAGTAACTAAAGTAGCCGCATGTATTAAAGCAGATACAGGTGTAGGACCCTCCATGGCATCTGCAAGTCATACATGAAATCCTAATTGGGCTGATTTACCCATAGAAGCACATAGTAAAGTAAAACAAATTCAATCTACGTAATAAGCGTGAGTGGTAGTTGATCAAAGAACATCATAATCTAAACTACCACAATATCATCAAATAAGTATTAAACAAAGAACTAATAAAGTGTCAGAAACTCTATTCACCAACATTGCCTTTACAGCACTCTTAGTGGCGCTTAAACGGCTAACTCAAAAACCAATTAATAGATAAGAGCAGACACCTATACCTTCTCAACCAACAAGCATTTGAGCTAAATTATTACCAGAAACTAAGACAAGCATAAACCCAGTAAATAAGCTTAAATAACTCATAAATCTAGGCAAGTGGGGAGAAGTTTGCATATAGCTTATGCTGTAAATATGAACACAAAAACTTACAAAAGAGACAGTTAACATTAAGCAAACAGTTAGGGAGTCAAAACGAAAAGTTCAATTAACGAGTAAAGTACTCGCTTGGTATCATGTGTTTAAAGGTACGAAAACACTACAGCCTTGAATACCTACTTCATAAAACATAAACAAAGATAATATGAAGCTAACAAAGAGCCCCAAGACAGTAATGACCCCGGCACCACGAGCACCTAACCAACGACCACAACACCCTGCTAGAGCACTGCCTAAAAAAGGACTAATAACTGCTAAAAGATACATATATTTTGAAGGGTTTTATTTAAATTAACACCTAATCTTTAATTTTATATTTAGTTTATAGTTAGTTTATTTTTATTTTACATATATTTTATGTTAACTCAATCTTAGTACCTAGTATACACAAAAATTTAAAATATTAAATTCAGTCAATTTGTTTTTTTCTTAATAAAAAAATAAAAACAAGAATAAAACACATAAAATATAAAGAGATAAATTTAAGATTTGTTTCTTTTTTATTTTTTTCAATAAAAATAACTTTAAGATTAATAAATAAATTACAAATGGTCTTGCTACACTTAAAACTATTAACGTGTAAAATAACATAAACTCATAAACTTTTGTAAATGTATAATACAACTTTTCCTTCTTTCTTTTCAAGTGTTAATCTAACTGAAACACTATCTATAATTATTCAAATATTTTGTACTTTAGTACCTTTACTTTTAAGTGTAGCTTTTTTAACTTTAGCTGAAAGAAAAATAATGGCTAGTATGCAACGAAGAGTAGGTCCAAATATGTGAGGTTATTGTGGGATTCTACAGCCAATCCTTGATGGAGCAAAGTTGTTTTTTAAAGAACCTATTTTACCTTCATCAGCGGACACTCCTTTATATGTCTGAGCCCCGTGCTTGACATTTATAGTAAGTCAAATTGCTTGAGCAGCAATCCCTTTTACTGATACTAACGTAGTAAGTGACCTGCCCTTAGGAGCTTTCTATTTATTAGCTGTTTCTTCTGTAGGTGTTTATGGTATACTACTTGCAGGTTGAGCTAGTAATTCAAAATATGCGTTTCTAGGTTGCTGTAGATCGGTAGCTCAAATGATTTCATACGAACTTCCTATGGGCATGATTGTCTTAACTGTCTGTTTACTTGCAGGTTCTTTAAGCTTAACAGAAATAGTCAATGCTCAATCGTCTGTCTACTTTTTTTGGGCTTTATGACCTCAGTGTTTAATGTGATTTATATGTTGTTTAGCAGAAACAAATCGTTCTCCATTTGATTTACCTGAAGCAGAAGCTGAGCTTGTAGCAGGATTTAATGTAGAGTATTCTTCTATGGGTTTTGCTTTATTTTTTATAGCGGAGTATTCGAATATGATCTTTATGTCAGCTCTAAGTGCACTGTTGTTCTTCGGAGGTAGTGTATCTCCAGTATTTTGATTGCCTAACGGTGCAATTTGATTTTTTATAAAAACTTTTATATTTTTATTTTTATTCGTTTGAGTTAGAGCAACACTGCCTAGATATCGCTATGATATACTTATGAAGCTAGGGTGAAAAGGCTTTTTACCTTTAACCATAGCAGGTTTTTTAGTAACAGCTGCTTTTTGTTTATGTTTTAGTTTAATTCTTTAAAATAAGTTTTTTTTATCTTTGTAATATATTAATACCTTTATACTAGCTTAATTAAAAGTTAATATAGTGTTAGCTAACAATTTAACTAGTCTAAGTTAAAACTAAAAGTCTATAATAATAATAAAATAGAAAAAAAGTAAATAAAAGAGTAAAAAAAATAAATGTAAAATTCATAAAATTATATAGTTAAGCATAGTTAAAACGTAATTATGCTTATTTTTTTTTATAAAAAAAAAAAGTAACAAGCTAATAAAGCTAAAGTAATAGAAAATAGAATAGTGCTTACTTGGTGAAATCTAGGTAAACACGTCAGACTTAAAATCTGTTCCTTTTAAAGGTTACTGGTTCAAGTCCAGTAGTAAGCAGAAAGATTAGAGTTTGATCCTGGCTCCGCTGAACGCGAGCATACTTTATCACACATGCTAGTAGACAAGAATAGTTCTTGATGCGTACAGGTGAGTAGAAAACGATGTTTTACCCCCTTTTTTTAAAAAAAACTTAGGGAGAAACTCGTTCTGGATTAGGTAGTTGGTATGGTAAAAGCACACCAAGCCCATGATCCATAGCCAAGGAATTTCAGTCCAAGGCCACAAGGGAACTGAGACAAGGTCCTTCCGTTTATGCGGCAGCAGTGCAGAATTTTTGACAATGGGCGACAGCCTGATCGAGCTTGTATGCGTGAGCGATCCCTTTAAAGCGATGGGATATTTAGAAGGCTAATGAGTCGTAAACCTCATATATTGAAATTAATTATATAGAAGTTTCTTTCAAAGCAAGTTCAGACTAAATGAGTGCCAGCGGTAGCGGTAAAACTCATTGAGCTAGCGTTCTGCGTATTTACTAGGCTTAAAGCGCTCTTAGGTTGTACTACAGTACTTTTAATCATCTTTAGGAAGGTAGAACGAGCAAAGGATCGGTGAAATGAGTTGATATTGCTCAGAATGCCATAGGCGAAGGCGACCTTCTGAAAATGGATTAAAGCTGACGAGCGGAAGCGTGGGGATCAAATGGGATTAGGTACCCCTGTAGTCCACGCCGTCAACTATGCGTGAAAAACGAGAAATCAAGATCACGCCGCCTGGATAGTACGGCCGCAAGGTTAAAACTCAAAGGATTTGCCAGTCTTAGCAATCGGCGCTGGAACATGCTATTTAATTCGATACAACGCGAAAAACCTTACCACTTTGTGTATGTAGATTTTATTATTATTTTTTAGTTTGTTTTTTATATTTAACTTTTTTTTATTAAATTTTTTATTTTCAATAAAAAACAAAGGGAAAAAAGCAAAAGAAATAAAAAACAAACTAGCCATTTTTTTTTCTTATATAAGATAGAAAGAAAGTATAGCTCAATGGTAGAGCTCTGGACTCATAATCCATTGGCTGAAGGTTCAAGTCCTTCTTCTTTCAATAACTTGTTTATAATGTCTTTTTTGTTTTTTATTAACTTTTTTATATTTTTTTTTTTAAACAAAAAACAAAAAAGCTCAAATAAAACCTTTAGCCTATAATATTTTATAATATTATAAGGTAAAAAAAAAGTAAAGTAAGCAAAGTAAACATAGACTTTATAAAACCTACATGTCTTTTTTTTTATAAAAAAAGTAAAAGTATATAAGCGAATATAGCTCAATTGGTAGAGCAGTGTCCTTCCAAGTCAAGGGTTGCGGGTTCGAGCCCTGTTATTCGCTCAATCAACTACTTGATAGATTTTATCTGCTATTTACTATAAAAATAGATATAACTACCATTATTGAACCAACTGTAATATAACCAACTGTAATCAATCCAACCTCTAACTAAGTTCAATATATAAATGTTGGTCTAGTAATACATTAGCAATTACGAGTAGTAACGATGCTTCTTTATTATATAATTTTAAAAACCTGTATAAAGACTGTTTTGCTTTTTATTTTTTTGTTAATTAGAAAAAAAAACAAAAAAATAATGTATAGTTAAGTTGGATTTTTCTATGGTAAAAAAGCGAGTATGGCGGAACTGGTAGACGCATTAGATTTAGGATCTAATGGATTTTTCCGTGCAGGTTCAAGTCCTGCTACTTGTAGTAAGTAAAGATCAAATTTAAAAATTAGGTTTTATTAATTTTTAATTAACTTGGTTATAAAAACTAAGTCCCCTCTACAAATATACATAATTAAATAAATAATAATGACAGAAGCAGCTAAACTAATTGGAGCTGGTTCAGCAGTTATAGCCCTTGCTGGAGTGGGAGCAGGCATTGGAATTGTATTCAGTAGTCTTATTTCTAGTGTATCTAGAAATCCTATGATGACAAAACAATTACTTGCATACGCTCTACTGGGGTTTGCTTTAACTGAATCAGTTGCTTTATTCGCACTTTTACTAGCATTCTTAATATTATACATGTAA